ATTGCTTTTTCAACACAAGAAAGGGGGGTGTAGAAAATCCCTTTTCTTGTGTCGAAGACTAGGAAGACAACTAATACCTTCTACTCCTAGAATTATTTGTTCCCCATATTTCGTTCTATTACCCGCTTACTTATGCTGATATCTATCCCAATTTCCGTCTATTTGAAATAGAATAAAATGGATCCATTTTCTGACATTGGAATCTAGCAAAAGTTTTTCAGAATTTTTTTTGATCATACATAATTGACAACAAGAATTTTATTCTTTTTACGAGCCTGATATCGAGAAATTCGTGAGTCTAAAAATTCATTTCGGCCAATTGAACCTTTTCGAACTGTTTCTTTTTAAGAACCAAAAAGATTTGTGCTAAAATAACAGATGCAAAGAAGAACAAAAGGCCTTGGACACGTAATAGATCTTGAAGTACTATTTCCGCATCTCCCTGACCAAATCCACCCACATTGGGATTACTCGTTAATGGTTGATCCAATTTGATGGATTCGCCCTCTGAAACAAGAAGTTCTGGTCCTGGAGGGATAATATCAACTACTTGACGTCCATCGGATGGATCTGTTATGGTTATTTCATATCCCCCCTTTTCTTTTCGTAAGATTTTACTTATTATACCCGCTCCTGTAGCATTCGAAACTGTATTGTTACTTTTGTTTCCGTCGGGATAAATCTGACCCCTTCCTCGATTCCCACCTACGTATATAGGATATTTTAAGAAGTGAACATCTTTCTTAGTTGCGGGATCGGGGGAAAGAATAGGAAAGGTGATTTCACTATATTTCTGACCGGGGACAGGCCCTATCACAAGAATATTCTTTTTAGTAGGACGATAGCTCTGAAAAGACAAATTGCCTATCTTTTCTTTCAGCTCGGGAGAAACACGATCGGAAGGAGCTAATTCAAACCCCTCCGGTAAAATAAGAACAGCCCCCACGCTCAAACCCCCCTTTTTACCATTAGCAAGAACTTGTTTCACTTGCTTATCATACGGAATTCGAACAACTGCTTCAAATACAGTATTAGGAAGGACCGCTTGTGGAACCTCAATATCCACGGGCTTATTAGCTAAATGACAATTGGCACATACAATACGCCCAGTCGCTTCTCGTGGATTTTCATAACTCTGCTGCGCAAAAATGGGATATGCACTTGAAGTGGATGTCCGAGTTATGATATATATAATGAGCGATACGGAAATAGATCGAGTAATCTGTTCCTTTATCCAAGAAAAAGTATTTCTAGTTTGCATGGTCTAATCATTGATCCGAAAAATTTATACAATAAATTGGGTAGGTCACTAGTATAGTTCCCTATCCACGATTCTGCCTATTTACTGGAATACTATAGGATGAAATCCCCCGAGCGTTTTTAATGCTTATGTATAACTACAAAGTAAGAAACATTCTAATTCATTAAATGAATATCGGTGGATCGTTTATCAATCGTTCATCGAATGATAAATAACTACAAGTGACGGAGATATACGATTTAAATAACGGAAAATCCAATATTTAAAAAGAGTATCCAGAATAACTGGAAAAGTGGAAACAAGACCAGATAAAATTTGATCATTATGAACAAATCCAAAATCTTTGTAGACAGAACCAATCATTAGTTCCCAACCGTGAGGTGAATGAAATCCGATACATAAATCAGTTAATAAAAGAATCGAAAAAGCTTTTACCGCATCACTTAAGTTATATAGGAATTCCTGAGCCCACGAGTTAAGAATAGCAAGTTCTTCACTACCTAAAAGAGAATAACCGCTTAGAATAACAAAAGAGATTATATTTGTCGAGAAGTGCAAAATCGTATGGATACGACCCTCATTGTGTATCTTGATTAATTGGATCGTTTCTTTGTGGATTCCTATACGAAGCTTTTGTGGATGTGTCTCCGAGTATTCCTTGATCATTTGGTCCAAGAAGAAGATTTCCTCTAATTCTATGAACTTTTCTAGAATACTTTTTTCCTGAAGATCATTCAAAAAAATTTCGGATTGACGAGTATTCGACCAATTAGTAACCCAAGATTCCATACTTTTAGTAAATGAGAGAGAAATCCACCAGGGCAAAAATACTATAGATGCAAGATACAAAAGAGGAGTGAATGCTTTCTTTTTTGCCATTTTTCACCTGTGAATTTTTAATTAACCCACGACTCTATATGATCAAATATTTCTTTCAAATCGAAGTTCTAGATAAGGTATCAAACCTATGAATCTATTTTATTTGTGATCTTGTTTGAATCTAGAAAGAATACAGAAATAGACTAAGACTCCACTTCGAATGAAGAAATAATAAAAAATATTGTTTACAGATATTTTGAGGCAAGGGAACTCCTTTTCTATCAAAATATCCAATATTTCAAAAAGATTCCAACGATCCGCCCTAGTCAAGAATAGAGTAATTGAGAGAAAGATAGAAAGTATAATGTGATGATCAAAAAAATGAGCGGCAAAACAAACAAGACAGAAATGGGCCAGTTATCATTATTAAGATAACCTATTGTTGGTTAGTAAAGAACACAAATGAAAGGATAAAAAGGGATTGATTGACAAAAAGGAAAAAATTTAGAAGATATGATATATCTGCATCTAAAGTATCACTTCCAACAATAATAATAACTTAAAAAAAGAGAAATTTCTTTCTTTCGAATGATATATGAGATGAATTGAATTTAGTAGTTAAATTTCTTATTTGTTTCGGTTGAGTTGCATAGATTTGGAATGCATTTGGATATACATAAAAAAAGAGTTTTGTTTTATGGTTGTTCCGTATGCATCGGCTTTGGCTCGACTGAACGTTTTGACGAAACTACTGAGAAAACATTCGTTCTTCAGCCTAGTTCCTTTTTTTCTCAAAATCAAAAGACTTCAATAGGTACGCGCAAGAAATAGGCCAATTGCGCTGCTTTTTGTTCAATTTCTCGTGGAGTCAAATTCTCATCAGTACGGGTCAACGGAATAGCTCCCCGGCCTCTGATGTCCATATAAAGGACACGACGAGCATAAATACCCTCTTTAACTTCTATTCGAATGGATTGAATATCCTTTATAAGGAATCGGAGGAATATGCGACGATTCTTTCCAGGAAATCCCCAACGAAAAATACACACTATTCCCTCCTTTCTATCGAATCGATCATACCCACTCCCTACATTCCAAGAAATTGTGCACCACAAATATGAACTAATAAATAGACCCGCGATCCCGTAGAAAGACATCACAATTGCTTGTGGAAAAAAAATGATTGGCTGAGACGGAACAAAAGATATCACATTTCTACCAAGATAACTGGAAGTTGCAGCCAATAAGAATCCTAATGAACCTAAAAAAACGATAAGGGCCCAGCAAAAATTACTTAGTTTTCGAGACCCCGTTATAAGTTCTATCCATATATGTTCTGATCGCCAACTCATACTTGATCCGATTGTATTTTATTGGAATTGAGAGAATACCCTTTCCTTTTTTGTTTCCAAAGGAACTCTCATCAACTAGTACTAGTTTGATGTGAACTAGCACTAGTTTGACGTGAAGCTTTAGGAATTATTCATCAAATTGGTTAGATCTAAAATAATAACATCCCCTTCATAGGATCCCAATATACATATGGATCCACCAACTTTACATTTTAGGCATCCAACAATCCTGATCTATCTGAAATTAGCTAGGATTCATTTATCCATAGATCATTTTTGCAGGTTTTTTCTTTTATGTTCAGTGGAAATCACACGTTATACTATATTTCACGAACTAAACATCTGTGTTATGCTGCAGTTTCAAAAAAAACGGCCGAGGTTGCATCCTCTCAGATCTAAACAATCTTATTTTTTTGAACATGAAGAAATAAAGAAGCCATTGCAATTGCCGGAAATACTAGGCTCACTAAAGGCACAAGAATAGGGGGAAGATTGAAAGTTGTCATAAAATGGTACCTCGATTTACTATATTGTACCTGTTATTCTTTTTTTAATATTTTATATTTATACTCATTCTAATTCAGAATTGTGATTATTATGAATTCATAGTTATTATTAATTAATTCATAATTAAAAATGTAAAACTAAATAAACGGACTTATTCATCTTTCTACATGAAAGAGTATGATAATCAATCTTGATTGGTTTTCTTTATTTCTTTGTGTTTTGTTCTTGTCTTCTGGTTTTTTACAAATTCGCGAAAAATTCGTTAGAATGCGCCACAAGCGAGATTCTTAGTAAAAATGGGATTTTCGGGAGATAGAGAAAGATACAAAATTATATATCTATCTTTTCTCTATTTGATTGGAATTGAATTATATACGTAAGACGAAATTCGTCTTGTTTGCCCAATTTCCCGAAAGGAAGAACTCACGCTTTTATCTTAGTGTTATTGATATAGACTTCTTAATTTAGTAATCAGGAATCCAGGTAAAAAAAGAGTTATTCGCAACTTTTGATTCTTTCGACAATTCGATCTTAGGTCACTAAAGAAAACTCCATTCTTATTTACTTTGATTCCAATAAATTAACTGCTTGTTTGCTACAAATAAGATAATTGAACTTAGTGCACCCTACTTGATGGAATTGGGAAAGAAGGCGTGCAGTTTCAATAACTCACCCAGAATGCTTTTTAAAAGATTACGTGGTACGATTAGATCAAATAAGCCCTTCTGGAATAAATATTCAGACACTTGTGAACCCTCGGGCACTGTTTTACTCAATGTTTGTTCAATTACTCTTTTACCCGCAAATGCAATGTAGGAGTTGGGTTCGGCAATAATGATATCTCCCAACATACCAAAACTAGCTATTACCCCACCAGTAGTAGGTGATGTAAGGATTGAGACATAAAATAACTTTTTATTTGATTGATAATCATATAAGGCAGACGATATTTTAGCCATTTGCATCAAGCTCAAACTTCCTTCTTGCATGCGTGCCCCCCCCGAAGCGCACACTATAATAAGAGGTAGAAATTGATTGGTGGCGTACTCAATCAAACGGGT